GTAGGTCAGTGGATAGGAGTAAATCCGTATTCATTTTAATATCTGTGTCTGTTCGAATCTCATTAACAAATGATCAAGTTACATATCATATAGAAATATGTTATGGAGCCGATATATTTTCTTTGAATCTCATTTTAGTTAGGTATTTCGTGTTTGGTTCTAAGTAAAAATTGGAAATCTACAGAACACTTGAGGCAGGGGTGATTTCCCCTATCACCCTTTTATTCACTTTATGATAAGAGTCGATTATTGTGAAATATTACTTAATTCCATGTTAAACAAAATCTATAAATATATATCATCTAAAATATATAAAATGAGGAAATATTTCGCTTATATGGTATGTATCGTTCTATTTCAATGAAAATAATTTTTCGGTTTTTGTGAAAAAGATTTTTGATACCTTAAATTATTTAAATTCTATATTATAGAATATCTATAACAGTGACAACTCTTCAGTCTATCTGATAGATACGAAAAACCCTCCTTATTTTTTTTATTTTCGTAATTTGATTTTCGTAATCAGACGAAAAGAATAAAGATTCAAATCTTAACTTAGATCATTTTTTTATCCATCTCATGAAAAAAAATTGGATTTCGTTTTTCTTTTCTTTTATCTATTTAAAAGTGATGAGTCAATTCAAAAAGAAAGACTTATCTTCCTATGAAGATCAAACGTCATGCTTATTGTCTAATTTTCTTCAAATTAAATAATAAAATGAAATAATGATGTCTAAATAGGAAACTTTTTCAATTTCAATTAGAACTATTTTTATTAAATATTTTTAATGATTGCTTGTAAGTGGAATCTTTATTTGGTACTCAAAAAGTAGGAAATCGTTTAATCTATCCTGTTGAGTCACTTGAAGATGCAGATTAAAAAAGTTATTCGTTTATATATTTCGATTTCTTGCTATTATCTATATATTATTTATGTATGTGAAAGATGCTGTCTTGCTAAGACTTTTTCAGAAAAATCGTATCATATCATATTATCATATATAGAAGAAAAAGCCTAGATTACGATGTCTATGTACAACTGAACCAATGACTATTCATGATTCCATAATTGAATCAATTCCATACCGGTTCCAAATTAGAGGAATATTATGTTAAAACTTCGTTTGAAACGATGTGGTAGAAAGCAACGTGCGACTTGAAGGACACGATCCGTTGTGGATTTTTCCATCCACCATTTTGATTTATCTAAGGATGAGAGTGCTCTTGGCTCGACATTGTTTGTTCTGTTACACTCGATTTTTTGTTGGGTTGTAAATAGTCCACGATGAAGCTCGAGTAGAAAGGATTAATTCATTTCTCGGGGGCAAGGATCTAGGGTTAATGCCAATTAATCGGAACAACTTCGTAAACGTATCTTCCATATATAGAAATCGAAAGGATCCAATTCGAGCAAGTTTCCAATTCAAAAGCAAGACTTGTTAGAATTTAGCAAACTTTTTCGATTCAAAGTGTATCACACGTGAATCAACTGTCCGTAGGATTCTTTGATAGAAAGAAATCAAAAAAGGGGTATGTTGCTGCCACTTTGAAAGCATTAAGAAGCACCGAAGTAATGTCTAAACCCAATGATTTAAAATAAGGATAAAGGATCTAAGAACAAGGAAAGACCTTTTTAATTGTCTCGATAGTCTCACTAATTGGATCAGACTAAAGAATCCAAATAGAATTTGAAACGAGACAAAAGACAAACAAAACAAAAGGGGTTAAAGACCACTCAATAAATGAAAGTGACTAAAGATTTTTCCTTTGAGCTATTTGAGAGTTATCCAACTTGAGTTATGAGTACGAATGGTTTCTTTTTCATTTTCAGGAAGGAAAAAAGACTGAAATCAGAGTCTAATTGATTTTCTAGGCCCATTTGTCATTTAATTTACATTTAATTTATTAGAATTGCATACATAGACAAAACTTCGAAGCAAATCATTTTTCTCGAGCCGTACGAGGAGAAAACTTCCTATACGGTTCTAGGGGGGGTGTTGGTCATCTACATCTATCCCAATGAGCCGTCTATCGAATCGTTGCAATTGATGTTCGATCCCGAAGAGAAGGAAAAGATCTTAGAAAAGTGGGGTTTTATGATCCAATGAAAAATCAAACTTATTTAAACGTTCCTCTTATTCTATATTTCCTTGAAAAAGGTGCTCAACCCACAGGAACTGTTCAGAATCTTTTAAAGAAAGCGGAAGTTTTTAAGTAACTTCCGTCTAATCAAACGAAATTCAATTAAAGAAAGACTAAGGGGGGGGTAGCAACTTGTATATAACTTTGTATAATTTTGCTCGACTTGTTTTTTGATTTCCCCCCCCTACTGCTGTAATTGTTTCCGTTGAATCCGATATCTAGAACGACAAAACCTTAGTTTATTGATTTTCTAAATAGCAAATTCGGACATTTCCTTCAATTGTGTGGTTTTCATTGGAACTCGACTAACCGACAAGGAATCCACTTTGCTTATTCCACTTAGATTCATGAAATACAT